GATTAAGGAACCCGCGGATATTGGGAAAACTACAACTATTGTTAACCAAGGAAAAAAATTCGTGGTAAAAATAAGATACACTTGGGCCAGAAAAACCCGTGCTCAAAATGGAAAAAAAATCTTTTCCACTTTGAGCACGGGTTTTTGTCAGTAAAAAAAAGGTATTCGTATGTGGTTTTTTGAAACGTATCAATAAGCTAGACCCATGCTTCGAGTTGTTTCATGCCATAAATAAACTCGAACACTCAAGAAATCTGTCGGACAGGCGGATTCACACCTCTTACAACCAACACAGTCCTCTGTTCTTGGAGCAGAAGCTATTTGCTTAGCTTTACATCCGTCCCAAGGTATCATTTCTAATACATCTGTGGGGCAGGCTCGGACACATTGAGTACATCCTATACATGTATCATAAATCTTTACTGAATGAGACATTGGCTCTATTAATTTTTAACATCAGCAATTTTCGATCTAGTAAACTTGTAAATGAATCATATATTTCGACACCAGATGAATCAATGATTTACCAGAATTTTTCTAATCAATCTACCTCTGGATCAATTCATAACAGAGGGCCAAGATACTTTGATTTCTTACGTTTTCGCAAACATGATCATACGTTATCATACATGCGAATTTGAATTGATAAATATTCGAATTTCAATATTCGAAATTCAAATCTTTCTAATTAATACTATTTATTCAACAAATTCGATTGATTGATACGAGTTGATTTTCTGTTACGATAAATTGACGAAACAATAGCCGGTCCAATAGCTGCTTCAGCGGCTGCGATAGCTATAACAAAAATGGAAAAAATATTTCCTTTTAATTGGCGACTATCAAAAAAATCAGAAAAAGCTACGAAATTTATATTAACCGCATTCAGTATAAGTTCAAGACACATAAGGGCTCTAACCATATTTCGGCTTGTGATCAATCCGTAGATACCGATAGAAAATAAATAGGCACTCAAAACAAGTACATGTTCGAGCATCATTGACCAACTCCTTATCAATTTTGATTCATTTCAATATGAACAACACTTCAACAGATTCGATTGACTAGAGAATATAACAAGTACAGACAAAAAGAAGATATTGGTAATAAGTCGAATAATAAAATTCTTTTAAACATAAACAATCTTTCACTTTCCCATTCACATGTAAAATTCAAAGGAAATGGAGATAAAATAAATAGAACAAAATGGAATTTAGATTGATATTACTAGTTCTATTCTTACTGGCGAGCCACGACAATTGCACCTATCAAAGCAGCTAAAAGAATTATTGAAATGAGTTCAAATGGAAGAAAAAAATCTGTTGATAAATGAATTCCAATTTGTTGACTATTATTTATCAAATCTTGCTCTATAATCTGATTTGATCTTGTAGTCCAAATAATCCCGTACCATGATATATCTGGAATAGTAGTTATTAGTGAAACAAAAATACTTGTACAAACCACCAAAGTAACTCCATCCCCAACGGTCCAAAGATGAAAATCTTGGTAATATTCTGAACCATTTATGAACATCACAGCAAATATGATTAAAACGTTTATAGCTCCTACGTAAATAAGTAGCTGTGCTGCAGCTACAAAATGGGAGTTTGATAAAATATAGAATAAAGATATACAAACAAGAACCAGTCCCAACGAAAAGGCAGAAAAGATTGGGTTGGTAAATAATACTACTCCTAGACTTCCTAATACAAGACCTGATCCCAGAAAGATTAAAAGAAAATCATGTATCGGTTCAGGTAAATCCATTAGATGAAAAATAAAAGATAAATAAATTGAAATTTCATGACCTTATTGATACGACCAGGAAAAAATTTTATATACTAAATTCCTAATTGAATTAAATCCTAAGGAGTGTGAATTCATCTAGGTACAGTTATAGGACGAATCTAATTCTTTATACGAACGAGTATTCGAAACGATTTCGAAACTATAAACTAGATTATTAATAAAATTATAGAAATCTAAATATAAATACAGAATTTTATTTGAATTGAATTGTTCGAATTGTATAATCGTCAATTACTGACATTGGTAAACGGCCCAAAGCAATTTGATTATAATTCAATTCGTGACGATCATAAGTCGAAAGTTCATATTCTTCAGTCATTGATAAACAATTTGTTGGACAATACTCAACGCAGTTACCACAAAATATACAGATCCCAAAATCAATACTGTAATTAAGCAATCGTTTCTTTCGAATATCAGTTTCCAGTTTCCAATCAACAACGGGTAGATCTATAGGACATACACGAACACATACTTCACAAGCAATGCACTTATCAAATTCAAAATGGATTCGACCGCGGAAACGTTCCGATGTTATTAATTTTTCATAAGGATATTGAATAGTTACAGGTAAACGATTTGCGTGGGCTAAGGTAATCATGAAACTTTGACCAATGTATCTTGCAGCTCGTACTGTTTGTTGACCATAATTCATGAACCCAGTTACCATAAGGAACATATCGTGAATATCTATGAATATTTTTGTTTTGTTTCTTTCTCTTGTTTGAGACAAGTTATGAATATTGAATATCAATCTTTTACAGTGAAAATAGTCGAAACGAAGTTGTTAATAATAGATTACCCAGAGAAATAGGTAAAAGAAATTTCCATCCAAGATTTAATAATTGATCCATTCTTAGCCTAGGCAAAGTCCATCTTGTTGTGATAGAAAGGAACAAGAACAAATAAGTTTTAGCTAATGTAATAAAGATACCAATTGTAGTTCCAAAAACTCCACATGTTTTATTTATTTCAAAAAGCTCAGAAACAAATATGTACGGAATAGAGATATTCCAACCGCCCAAGTAAAGAACTGTTACAAATAATGAAGAAACTAATAAGTTTAAATAGGAAGCAACGTAAAATAAACCAAATTTGATACCCGAATATTCGGTTTGATAACCTGCTACTAATTCTTCTTCTGCTTCTGGTAAATCAAAAGGTAATCTTTCACATTCCGCTAGGGAAGAAATTAGAAAAATGATAAAACCTATAGGTTGACGCCATAAATTCCATCCCCAAAAACCATATTTTGATTGCGCGTCAACTATATCAACTGTACTTAAACTGTTAGATAATCCTAGTCGGTGATAACATTACTGTTCCCATCGCTATTACAGAACCGTACATGAGATTTTCACCTCATACGGCTCCTCGAAGGTCATAAATAAATCTAAGGGACCGGGCCGGTTATTTATCTTGATATATCCCTAGGATAGATAGGATTCAAATCCATTGGACGGTCCTGAATTAGACCAATTGAATTCTGTCTGTTATAATAATAAATACAAAAAAGGTACTTCCGAATTGATCTCATCCCTTAATAATTTGAATTTGTTGAGTAATAATTGAACTCTTCAATTCAATAAAATACTCCTTTAGAATTCTCAATAACCCGTCGTTTTTGATTACGAAAAAAAATTCGACATTAGTTTATGAATTATGACATAAATTGTATTTCCATGAATATGGATATAAGAAAGAATCAAAAGGGATCCCTCTTTTTTTTATTGTATTCTATTCTTTTGTTTTTTTTTTTTCGTTCCTATTCTTCTTTTTTTTATGTGCAAAACAAAAAGGGACTTAAAAAAAGATTAAAGGATTATTTCGTTTCTGATAGTTATTTATTTAATGAGTGGATAGGAGCATACTCTGGATCGGAATTGTGGGGAGTACTGCCTGATTTTTTCTACCAACTTAAAGCCCCAATTTGTATTCTTTTTATATTATGCGGAAATGCTCTTTTGGAGAATTTACATAATCTCCATTACTAATCCTTTGTGTATCTTGGTGTTTCTAACCATCCACGTATTTTTTATCAATCTCCCCTTATGGTAATAGATGTATGGTAATTCATACAAACGATAGTGAAAACTCAATAAGGTTGGTCTTTTGAGCCCGCTTCAAAACAGGATGACTAATCAACCAATTTTGGGGTAAACGCTTTCTTCCGTTTATAATTTTTTTTCACTTAATTCTTATACATAGAAAATGAGACTCAATATTTTTACTGCAGATTCAAATGAAATTCAAATCATAGTATATTAATTCTATATCTATATATTATATTATATCTTAATATATTATATATTAATAATATATTAAGATATTAAGAATTTTAAAGAATTTTATATTAATATTATATTAAATAGTTTAAATTAAAATAGTTTATTATATTCTTAAATATAAATATTCTATATTCAAAATACAAATATATATCTATAAATATATATCTATTTTTTGAATTTTATTACTAAATATATTGATATTGAATTTCAATTTCATTAAATTAATAATTCAAATTAGAGAATATTATAGAATATTAGAATATTAAATCAATGAATAATGAATAAATGGAAGCTGTTTTATTTCACTCATATAACTATCTGATTTAGTTCATCAATCCGAATTCCGAATAAAAATAATGAAAATCAAAAATCAGGATATCTATTCCATTTTTTCTACCCCTTTCCTATAAATTTCCTATAAAGAAGAAAAGAAATAAAGACGAAAAGAAAGGAGCATGGAAAAGTTTCTGTCTCAACGAATCACACGTAGAGATATTGATAACACACATAGAGTTAATGGTATTTCATAACTAATCGATTGAGCAGCAGCCCGTAGACCACCCAAAAAGGAATATTTATTATTTGACCCATATCCTGACATAAGAAGTCCAATGGGAGCAATACTCGAAATAGCAATCCATAAAAAAACACCAATATTGAGATCAGCTAAAACAAAGTTATAGCCAAAAGGAATTACTGAATAGCTTACTAGAATTGATATGACTGATATGGATGGTCCAATACTGAATAAACGAATATCTCCCCTAGATGGAATAAGATTCTCTTTGAAAAGTAGTTTTGTTCCATCTGCTAGAGCTTGAAGAACTCCCAAAGGACCGGCGTATTCAGGTCCAATACGCTGTTGTATCCCTGCGGATATTTCTCTTTCTAACCATACAATCACTAGCACACCTATTGTGATTCCCAATACAAGAGTCAAAATAGGGACAAGTATCCATATAATTCCATACACCTCTTTTAAAGATTCCAATCTGGAAAAAGAATTGATATCTTGTACTTCTGTTGTATCAATTATCATTTCAACGATCAACTTCTCCCATAATGATATCTATGCTACCTAGTATTGTCATAATATCAGCCAATTTCATTCTTTTAACTAACTGAGGAAGAATTTGCAAATTGATAAAACCCGGGGGACGAATTTTCCATCTCCAAGGAAAACCATTCTGATCCCCTATTAGAAAAATTCCTAATTCTCCCTTTGGGGCTTCAACTCTCACATAAAGTTCTTGTTTCGGTAATTCAAAAGTCGGAGACGGCTTTTTACTAATGAATCGATATTCAAAATCATTCCATTCTGGATCCTTTTCTCTATCAAAGCAACGGATTTCTAAATTCTCATATGGCCCTCCCGGAATTCCTTCCAGAGCCTGTTGAATCATTTTTATGGATTCTACCATTTCACCAATTCGTACTAAATAACGAGCTAATGAATCTCCTTCTTTTTGCCATTGAACTTCCCAATCAAATTCCTCGTAACATTCATAATGATCAACTTTACGTAGATCCCATTGTATTCCGGAAGCCCGAAGCATTGGTCCTGATAAACCCCAATTTATTACTTCCTCTCCACCAACAATGCCTACTCCCTCAACCCGTTCTAAAAAAATAGGATTTCGCGTAATAAGTTTTTGATATTCAACAACCCTTGTTAAAAAATAATCGCAGAAATCCAAACATTTATCTATCCAGCCATGAGGTAGATCAGCCGCTACCCCTCCGATACGAAAAAAATTATGCATCATTCTCATACCTGTGGCAGCTTCGAATAGATCATATATTAATTCTCTTTCTCTGAAAATATAGAAGAAAGGGGTTTGTGCACCAATATCTGCCATAAAAGGTCCCAGCCATAGTAGGTGAGAAGCTATACGACTCAACTCCAACATAATTATTCGAATATAGCTGGCTCTTTTAGGTACTTGAATATTTCCTAACTGTTCCGGTCCATTTACGGTTATTGCTTCTGTGAACATAGTAGCTAAATAATCCCAACGTGTTACATAAGGCAGATATTGTACAATTGTTCGGTTTTCTGCAATTTTTTCCATCCCTCTATGTAAATAACCCAATATTGGTTCACAATCAATAACATCCTCACCATCTAGAGTAACAATAAGTCGAAGAACACCATGCATTGATGGGTGGTGAGGACCCATATTGACTATCATGAGGTCTTTTCTTGTAGCTGGGGCATTCATAGGTTTTTCCTCGATTCATTCTTCCATGAATTGCTTAAAACAAAAATGAGTTCATCAAGATTCAAGATCTAATAAATCGAATAATTCAAAACGACTCTTCAAATTAATTAGTTTGTGGCTCCCGAATATCCAACTGATTAATTAATTTTTTATAACGTATTCCATTTTTCTTTGACAAATAAGACAGGAGTCGTTTCCGTTTTCCCAGAATTTTACGTAAACCCCTTTGAGATAAATAGTCTTTTCTGTGCAATTCCAAATGTGAAGTAAGTCTTCGTATCTTATTGGTGAAATTGAATACTTGAAATTCAATCGATCCCGGGTTTTCTTCTTTTTTTTCTTGTGAAATAACGGATATAAATGATTTTTTTACCATAAAAAAATGAAAGCTTGTCTTTCCCCCCCCTTTTTTTTTTATTTTATAGAGTCTAGATATTTTTATTGATCAGTAATAATAATGACACTCATTTTCAATTTAGTATATACAATAATCTTAATTTTCTTAAGAGTTCCTGATTTTTCAAATAAATTTTGATTAATCAACCCAATTCAAATAGGTATACAAAAAATACTATATTTATGCATTCACAAAAGCAAAATTGTAGACTTCAAATAAGAAGATTCAGTTATAGATCTAATGGGTAGGATATATCATTGAATTAGTATCGTGCCTCAGAATAGAGGGTAAGACAATGCGTATGTGCATCTATTTGTTTTCACATATCAGATATGTTACGAGAAATAGAAAAAAAAAGAAAAATGTAGATTAACTAATTTTCAATCGGGGATACATATGTATCCTTACCATACTGAAACGGCTGCCATTATTGGTATCAAACCAATAGCGATTCATACAAGCTAAATCTTCTAATCGATAATTTGGCCAAAGAAAGAACTTTAAATTAATTAGTTTTTTTTTATCTCTATCAAGATCTTTACTTGTAGCCAAAACTTGACAGCAATTATTCACTTTATTCTCATTGTAAAATGCCTTATTTCTATGCACACTATTTCTATTCTTAGGATTGAAACAAATTAGAATTCTCAATTCTCTACGACGTCTAGCGGATAAAATATTTTCAGGAACAAGCAAATCATAATTCTTTTTTTCTTGATTTTCAGTCAGCTTTTGATCTCTTGTTCTTGTAATGGATTTCTTAATAATTTGGTGCTTTCTCTTATGAATAAACGAAGGGCCTATGATTTGATACATATTAAATTGTTCATGGTTTCTTCTAGACAGACGAATTGGTTCGATACTCAATATTCCATTTTTTATCAATTCCGTATTTTTTATCAATTCCGTATTTTTATTCAATTCTGTAAGAGTGAAATCCTTCTGATTCTGAATTTTCATAATATCTAGACTTAGTTCTCCTCTTTGAATAGAGGCTATAGTAATCTCTTTTCTATTTTTCAGTCTAAGCAGGAGACAATATACTTGGATATTATTTATTATTCTTTCATTTAAGCAATGATGCCAGTTCAATTGAGAAGGCAAATACCCTCTTAGGAAGCAATTAAGTTCTGCTTCGGTGTTGTTCGTGTATCTATCTTTTTTTACACCCTTTTTTATGTCGGATCCTGCATAATCTTCTTTAACATCTTTTTCTTTCTTTGAAAGGGATGCTTCAAGATTTAGTTGACTTGCATATTCTGTTTTATTCTTTTCCGTGATCTTTTTCTTTTCACTAACATTTTGATTTACATTCAAATTCAAAAAAAGGAATTTGATTGGGATGATCCATGGGTTACTCGTATATGCATTATAAAATATCCAATTTTTAGAGAAGAAAAAAGATTCCCGATTCGCTATAGAACGATTTAGTATTTCTACATTCATTCCCATCCAATCAAAAAGGTTTTTTTTTTTTTTTTGATTTTCTGGGTTAATCTCTTGATGAAGCGTAAAATAATAATCGGTATCGATCGAACCCCCAAAATGCATTTTATTTCTAAGACAAAAATTCAGAATTCTCCAATCAAAACACTTTCTATCCAGATTTTTTTCCATATCTAGAATAGAATCTTCTACTATATAATTCTTGATAGGAATATCATCCGTCATATCCCATTTTTTTTTTTTACGCGTGTTGCAATTATAAGAAATCGCTTGGTTATTATTTGCTTGGAATGACGATCTATATCCATAAATATATGAGTCCTTCTTATCTGCATAATTAATAGATTTATATGATAAAAGATCATACCCATATTGTTTTTTCATTTTTTTTTTTTGATTTGTTAATGAGTCTATTTCTTGTTTTTTGTAAAGAATTAATCCGTTTTTTTCATATGAATGATATTTGGTTAAATCTTTATTTTGAGCCACATGGCGTTCATTCATTTTATTTCGCCATTTTGGGGATACTAATCTAGACCATCCATTCTGAGATAAATCGTATTGATAATGACCTTTTAACCAATTTGTCCATTGATTCATTACAGAATTGGGAGCGCTCTTATGTTTTAATTTGGAATGAGATATTCCTTGTACTCCAAAAAAATAATCCCTTATTTCATTCTTAAGAAAAAGAGGTGTTCCATGATATTCAAAAAGGGATCTTAATTTATACTTATCTAAGTTAATAACTTGGGTTTGTGATAATTTAAAAAATACATATGCTTGTGACAAAGAGGATACGTCACAAAAATTCTGTGAATTCGTATTCCTAATATTACAAATTGATTTTTTTATAGTAGAAATAAAGTGAATTAGACTTTGATCTTTTTTATCACTTCTTTTTCTTTCTTCATTTGCTTCATTATTGTAAATGTATTTATTAAGAATTTTTTTTGTTGATTCAAGAAAAAGTTGTACATTGATTTTGATTTTAGGAATATTAATGATACATAGAAAGATATCTATATATACCCTTTCTATGAAAAATTTAAAAAAATAATGTGATTTGCGGAATAATCGAACATTTCTTTTTTGTAATATCTGCCAAATATTTTTTTGTAATTCTAATCTTTTATCATCATAAGTTGTTTTCTTAGAACAAATATTTCTCTCTGAACCTTTTTTGTTGTCTTTTTGAAATTCTTCTATTTGTTTTATGATTTTCTTTGTTCTATCATTCAGATCTTTTATTCTTTTTTCTGTCAATGAGCAGTCTGTCCAATTAATAGATTGAATTGGAATGGCGGATTCGTAAATCATTGGATTACTCTTACTTTTTGTTGAATCTTTTTGAATTTCATTCAATTCATATATTCTTATTTTTATCAATTCTGATAATGATAGTTCTTTTCTTTTTTCTTTTAGAAATAGAATAATTTGGATGATCCATTGTGCTTTTTCTTTTGTGATATTTAGAAAGGATTTTGTTCTTTGAAAAAGATTCTTTTTCCAAATTCTTATTTTTTTTTTAAGTTCTTTAAAAATGGGATCAAAAAACGAACGTCGGTTTCGGTTTCGGGGAGAAGAAGAAAAGGGAAATTCTACTTCCATTCCGAAAACTGTAAAAAAGAAGAAATCCAAGTTTTTCACTTCTTTTTTTTTCATTGGATCCTTTTCCTTTTGAGGGGATCGTAGCTTAGATCTGTATCTGTGCCAAGGTTTCAGACGAAAAGGAAAAAGGACCTTTATTTGAATACCCTCAGTTAGCCAGTTTTTCGGAAATTCTGTTTCGGATAATGGAACGCCATTATAGGTGCACTTAATATACATTTCTC